TTTTATTTTCCCCATCGACCTATTTGCAGAATAAAATGCAAATAAAATTCTATATTTGCATATCTATAGAAGAACGTATATAAAAATCTTTAGTGAAAGTTAAGAACTCATTGAAAGTAATTGATTCTATTTTGAAACCTTTTTGTTTTCTCGAACTTTCTCACTTTTTATTTTCTCTGAATTATTATATAGACCCCCATGTATATCTTGCCCTTAACCCAATAGAGAAAATTGCTTAATGAAATTTTGTATGACTAATTGTGAATTTTTAGCGATGCAAAATTGGTTCTTTTCTTTCTATTTTGTCGTCAAAATCCCTTTTTTGTTTTATTTTAGATTTATGAAAAAAAAATAAGAAATTGCTGCTTAAACAATGAAAACAAAAACTTTTTGAACTCTATTCCTTAATTGAGTATAGAAGTATAGAACGGTTTAGTTACAAGAGTTGAATTCGAGGAAAGTATAAAATATAGGAAAGTCCCAGGTTAAATAAAAAAAACTAAGACTCTAAACTCAAATCAAAAATAATGAACCTTCAACCTCAAATTCCTATTTGAACAACTTTTTATTGTTATTGATCCATTTGAATCATTACTAAACTAAAATAGCTTACTCAATCTCGACGATTGCTTATTCATAGGCTATTATGAGTTCAAGACAAGCCGCTATGGTGAAATTGGTAGACACGCTGCTCTTAGGAAGCAGTGCTAATGCATCTCGGTTCGAGTCCGAGTGGCGGCATAGCATCTTCTAAAAAGGATAAATAGATCTTATAATGAATTCAATTCCCGATTTCCATTTTAGAATTATGTAATTAAGGGACTCTTCTTTTTTAAGATTTTTTATGATATTTTCAACCTTAGAGCATATATTAACTCACATTTCCTTTTCGATCGTTTCAATTGTAATTACAATTCATTTGATAACCTTTTTAGTCGATGAAATTGTAAAACTATACGATTCGTCAGAAAAGGGCATAATAGTTACTTTTTTCTGTATAACAGGATTATTAGTTACTCGTTGGATTTCTTCAGGACATTTCCCACTAAGCGATTTATATGAATCATTAATTTTCCTTTCATGGAGTTTCTCCCTTATTCATATAATTCCATATTTCAAAAAAAATGTTTTAATTTTAAGTAAAATAACTGGACCAAGTGCTATTTTGACCCAAGGCTTTGCTACTTCAGGTATTTTAACTGAAATACACCAATCTGGAATATTAGTACCTGCTCTTCAATCTGAGTGGTTAATAATGCACGTAAGTATGATGATATTGGGCTATGCAGCCCTTTTATGTGGATCGTTATTATCAGTAGCACTTCTAGTGATTACATTTCGAAAAAACAGAAAGCTTTTTTATAAGAGCAATGGTTTTTTAAACGAGTCATTTTTCTTGGGTGAAAATGTTGTCGAAAATACTTCGTTTTTTTGTGCTAAAAATTATTACAGGTCCCAATTGATTCAACAATTGGATTATTGGAGTTATCGGGTTATTAGTTTAGGATTTACTTTTTTAACCATAGGAATCCTTTCGGGAGCGGTATGGGCTAATGAAGCGTGGGGGTCCTATTGGAATTGGGATCCAAAAGAAACTTGGGCATTTATTACTTGGATCGTATTTGCAATTTATTTACATACTCGAACAAATAGAAATTTGCGGGGTCCAAATTCTGCAATTGTAGCGTCTATAGGTTTTCTTATAATTTGGATATGCTATTTTGGGGTCAATCTATTAGGAATAGGGTTACATAGTTATGGTTCTTTTCCATCAACATTTAATTGAATTCAAGACAAGTTATTACAAATACAAGAGCGGGCGACGCATTGTATGAACCAGCATGCGGACCGTGTGAATCAAATATTGTATTGATGATTCACACGGTTTTCTACCATATGTAGTTCAATTTCATTGTTTTTACTTAATTCTTAAGTTAAGAGAAGAAAAAAAGTCTTCTTTTTTTCATTGTCCAAGAATGTTTTTAAAAACAAACATAGGTTTTTTTATTTCAGTCATCCAATTATCTATAAAAAAAATTAGATAGAATAACTTCGACCTTGTCAACTGCTAATGAAAGAACGAAATCGGGGTATATACCAATACCTATTACGGGTAAAAAGATGGAGATCGAAAGAAATAACTCTCGCGGTCCAGAATCAAAAAAAGAATCCTTCGGGGCGTTAAATAGCTTGTATCCATAGAACATCTGGCGTGGCATAGATAATGAATAAATAGGAGTTAATATAATTCCAATTGCCATTACAAAAGTAATTAGTAGTTTTGGAATTAAAAGATATTTTTGGCCGGTAATTATTCCAAAAAATACTATCAATTCGGCAACAAAACCACTCATGCCTGGTAATGCAAGGGAAGCCATCGAAAAGCTACTGAACATCGTGAACATTTTTGGCATTGGAATAGCTATTCCGCCCATTTCGTCAAGATAAACAAGGCGGATTCTATCATAAGTCGTTCCCGCCAAGAAAAAAAGTGCAGCAC